GTCTTGGGTTGGAACAAATTACTATAATTCGTCCTCGTCTCCGGATCAGTCGACATTTTTCACAAATTTTACGAACGGAGGCTCTTATTTTCATATTTGTCATTCCTTAATTCTGAATTTCTTTATTGGAAGAAAATAAGTTTCTTGAAATTTTTCAATTTCGAATTGTATCCCCACGAAATAAATGTTGAAATTAAAAAAACCATCTAATCATTCGAATCTTTGTTTTGGAGTCGAAGAATTCTACGTCCTCCGGTTGAATTAGAATGACTTGTTTCAATTTTGACTCTACCCCCTAGTAGTATATCTATATAAAGTATATGTAGAAAAAAACTACGTCGAATCCTTCCTGAAACCTAACCTAGAATCAGATCTTCATTATCTAAATGAATCTAGAGCATACCATTGGAAAGTGATTCAGAAATCAAACTTTCATGAATCTTTTTTTTGTTCTTTCACTTGAGATATCACCTAACGTGGAAGGAGTAATATTAGAAACTCGCCCTTTATCTTTTTTTTTTTTTTCACAAATAGGAAAGTTTTGCATATAATTCAGATTTCCGAAAGATTACCATATATAACACAATATTTCTCCACCAATTCCTTCTAGTCGAGCTTCTCTGTCTGTCATTATACCCCGAGAAGTAGAAAGAATTACAATCCCCATCCCGCCTAAAATTCTAGGAATTCGTTGATAGTTAGAATAGATTCGTAGACCGGGTCGACTGATCCGTTTTAAATTGAAACCATTTCTATATGACCCTTTCCTATTCCTTCTATGTCGTAGGGTTAAAACCAAAAAATATTTCTTGTCTTCCTGATGTTTCCTCATGTTTTCAATAAAACCTTCTCGTAAAAGAATTTTAACAATGTTTTCAGTGATGTTAGTAGATGGTATTCGAACTGTTCTTTTTTTATTCATGTCAGCATTTCGGATAGAAGTTATTATGTTAGTAATAGTGTCTTTACTCATAATAAACTAAGATTATTGTTGTCCCCGAATTTGAATATAATTAACATGCTCTTTTTTTCTTTATTTTTTATTTCTGTTTTTATTTCTGAATTATTAAATATTTATGAATTATTAAAGGTATATACGTGAGACACAAACAATCTACTAATTAATCGAAATCTAATAATTAATTTCATTCAAAAACTATAAAATACTCTAACTGTATTATGGGCTTGTTTTATAATACTTCAGGTGCTAATGAAACTATTTTAGTGAAATTTAACTGTCTTAATTCTCGGGCGATCGCTCCAAAAATTCGAGTTCCTTTTGGATTTCCTTCTTGATCAATAACAACTGCAGCATTGTCATCATATCGTATTATCATACCGTTGTCACGTTTGAGTTCTTTACAAGTACGTACAATTACAGCTCTGATCACTTCTGATCTTTCTAGAGGTGTATTTGGAACTGCTTCTTTGATTACAGCAACAATAACGTCACCGATATGAGCATATCGTCGATTACTAGCTCCTATGATTCGAATACACATCAATTCTCGGGCTCCGCTGTTATCCGCTACATTCAAATGGGTTTGAGGTTGAATCATTTTTTTTATCTGTTTTTTTTTTCAATGCAAAAGGCGAAGTAAAAAAAAAAGAAATGTTGTTTATTCAAAACAAAAAAAAAAGAAACCTGAATTTTTTTTTCATCCAAAAAACTTCTTTCTTTTGGTTCTACATTTCTATCCTGAAATAATGAATTGAGTTCGTATAGGCATTTTGGATGCCGCTATTGAAATAGCCTTTCTGGCTATATTTTCTGCTACTCCGCTCATTTCATAAAGTATTCTACCTGGTTTAACGACAGCTACCCAATATTCAGGAGATCCTTTTCCTGAACCCATACGTGTTTCTGTAGGTCTTACTGTAACTGTTTTGTCTGGAAATATGCGTACCCATATTTTTCCACCGCGGCGTGCATTTCGTGTCATTGCCCGTCGCCCTGCTTCTATTTGTCTAGATGTGATCCAAGCGGGTTCAAGCGCTTGAAGGGCATATCTACCGAAGCAAATACGATTACCTCGATAAGATATTCCTTTCATTCTTCCTCTATGGTGTTTACGGAATCTGGTTCTTTTGGGGTTATAATTGATGGTTGTTTATCAATTCCATCTCTACTACAGAACCGGACGTGAGAGTTTCTTCTCATCCAGCTCCTCGCGAACGAAAGGATTCAAAAAAATATATACATGGATTTAATGAATAATCTATTGAAACAATATACTGAATTTGAAATTTCATCTCGAATTTATTAATTTATTAGAAATTTCAATTTCTAATATTTTGTTTTGATATATAACTAAACATATATTGTATTTATAGATAATGTTTATTTGGAGATAATGTTCTAGATAATGTCGTTTTGTTATAAGGTTATAATAAATCTTTATTTTGGTTTGCCTTTTATTATATCGGATTCACTAAAATTTCGAAATTCATTAAAAAAGTCGCGGGCGAATATTTACTCTGTTCAATATTCAGTTCTAGG